TTTATTATCTGAATTTAGAAAAGTATATGAATTGGCAGATGAAACTAAAAAAGATTCGACAATCAATAAAAATAACGGGACGATTCAGAAATTGCCTACCCCAATTCGATCTACGGCTTGGATAAATTATTCATTGACAGAAAAAAAAATGAAAGATCTTTCTTCTAGAAGAAAGATAATCATAAATAAAATAGAAAAAATTACAAAAGAAAAGGAAACTCAAATTAGAACCTCGGAAATAAATATTAGTCCTAACAAAATAAGTTATAATGGTAAAAGTTTAAAATCATCAAAAAATCTTTCACAGATATTAAAAAGATGGAATGCTCGATTAGCGCGTAAATTCCATTTTTTTATAAAAATTTTGATTCAAAAGATATACATAGATATCTTTTTAGGTATCATTAATATTCCGAGGATCAATGTACAGTTTTTTCTTGAATCAACAAAAAAAAAATTTTCTGAATACATTTACAATAATGAAAAAAATCACAAAAAAATTGATAAAACAAATCAAAATACAATTCACTTTATTTCGATTATAAAACAGTCACTTAATAATAGTAATATTTCTGTTATTAATAAGAATTCACAGTGTGATATATCCTCCTTGTCGCAAGCATATGTATTTTACAAATTATCACAAATCAAAATTATTAACTTATATAAGTTAAGATCTATCCTTCAATATCATGGCCTTTTTCTTAAGAATGAAATAAAGGATTATTTTAAAGACCAAGGATTATTTAATTCCGAATTAAAAGATCAAAATTTTAGAAATTTTGTAATGGATCAATGGAAAAGCTGGTTAAGGAGTCATTATCAATATAAATATGATTTCGCTCAAATTATATGGTCTAGATTAATACCGAAAAAATGGCGAAATAGAATCGATCAACACCATATGGTTCGAAATAAAAAATGGAATTTATATGAAAAAGACCAATTAATTCATTACGAAAAAGAAAATGATTTTGAGGCAGACTCATTACCGAATCAAAAAGATAATTTCAAAAAACACTATAGATATAATCTTTTATCATATAAATCTATTAATTATGAAAAAAAGAAGGACTCATATATTTACGGATCCCTAGTACAAGTAAATAATAAACAAGGGATTTCTTATAATTACAACACAAATAAAAGAAAATTATTTGAAATATTAGAAAGTATTCCTATCAATAATTATCTAGCGGAAGATGATATTATCGATATGGAGAAAAGCCCGGATAGAAAATATTTTGATTGGAGAATTCTCAAGTTTTGTCTTAGAAAGAAGGTCGATATTGAGTCCTGGATCGATATCGGAAGCAAAGAAAAAAAAAATACTAAGATTAGGACCAATAAGTATCAAATAATTGATAAAATTGCTAAGAAAAATCTTTTTTTTCTTACAATTCACCAAGATCAAGAAGTCAATTCATCCAATCCAAAAAAAAACCTTTTTGATTGGATGGGAATGAATGAAGAAATACAAAATCGTCTCATATCAAATTTTGAACTTTGGTTCTTTCAAAAATTTGTGATACTTTATAACACATATAAGATAAAACCATGGGTGATACCCATCCAATTTCTTCTTTTCAATTTTCATCGAAATGCAAATATTAGTAAAAATAAGAAAATCAAGGGGAAGAAAAATGGCAATCCTTTTCTATCTATATCCTCGAATGAAAAAAAATTCATTGAATTAGAGAATCGAAATCACGAAGAAAAAGAATCCGAAGACCAAATGGACTTTGGATCAGTTTTCGCAAATCAAGAAAAAGATATTGAAGAAGATTATATGGGATTAGATATGAAAAAACATAGAAATAAAAAACAAAACAAAAGTCATACGGAAGTAGAGCTTTATTTCTTCCTAAAACGATATTTATGTTTTCAATTAAGATGGAATGGTTCTTTAAATCAAAAAATAATCAATAATATAAAAGTATATTGTCTTCTGCTTAGACTGACAAATCCACGAGAAATTCTTATATCTTCTATTCAAAGGCAAGAAATAAGTCTGAGTATTATGATGGTTCAGAAGGATTTAACTCTTACAGAATTGATAAAAAAGGGGATATTAATTATCGAACCTCTTCGTCTGTCAATAAAAAATGATAGCCAATTTTTTTTGTATCAAACGGTAGGTATCTTATTAGTTCATAAGAACAAACAACAAATTAATCAAAAATACAGAGAAAAAATCTATGTTGATAAAAAGAATTTTTTCGAATCTATTGAAAGACATCAAAGTCTAATTGGAGATAGAGACAAAAAAAATTATGATTTACTTGTTCCTGAAAATATTTTATCCCCTAAACGTCGTAGAGAATTAAGAATTCTAACTTCTTTCAATTTTAAAAATCAAAATGATATTTATATAAATACAGAAATTTTCAATGGTAATAACAGTAGTTTCATTTTGGATAAAAGCAAACATTTTTATAGAGATAAAAATAAACTAATTAAATTCAAATTTTTTCTTTGGCCCAATTTTCGACTAGAAGATTTAGCTTGTATGAATCGTTATTGGTTCGATACTAACAATGCCAGTCGTTTCAGTATGGCAAGAATATATATATATCCAAGGTTGAAATTTTAGTTTTAGTAAGGGTGCATTTTTCATATATCCCATAGGATATCTGATCTAGTATATGAAAACAAAGAGATGGACACGTCATTCTTTTACACTCCATATTCCATTCTGGTACATGGAATTCAATCATGTATCAATTAGATCTAGAAATGCATTTTTTTACTTTAAATTTTAGATAGAATTTTTTTTTTCTCTTTTGTAGTAAGTCGAAACAATAGACCACCCTTTTTACATCTATAACATAACCTTATATCTATAACATAACCGAATAAAAAAAATTGGATTGATTAATGATAAATTTTATTTGACAAATTTTTGAATTACTAGCAAAGAAAGATTTTTGTGTATACCAAATTAAAATGAACTGATTTTATTATTTCCATTTTCTATTATTACTGATCAATAAAAAATATCTTAAACTAAAAATAAAAAAAAGGGGGGGGGGGGGTACTTATTTTATGGTAAAAAATTCATTCATTTCCGTTATTTCACAAGAAAAAAAAGACGAAAATAAGGGATCTGTTGAATTTCAAATAATAAGTTTCACTAATAAGATACGAAGACTTACTTCACATTTGGAATTGCATAGAAAAGACTATTTATCCCGGAGAGGTTTGCGAAAAATTCTAGGAAAACGTCAACGATTGCTGTCTTATTTAGCAAAGAAAAATAGAATACATTATAAAGAATTAATTAGCCGGTTGGATATTCGGTAGTCAAAAACTCGTTAATTTGACGAATTTTTTTGAATTATTTGATTTATTAGATCTTGAGATGAACTTTTTTTGTTTTCAGTAATTCATGGAAGAATAAATCGAGGAAACCCCTATGAATGTACCAGCTACACGAAAAGACCTTATGATAGTCAATATGGGTCCCCATCACCCATCAATGCACGGTGTTCTTCGACTCATCGTTACTCTAGACGGTGAAGATGTTGTTGACTGTGAACCAATATTAGGTTATTTACACAGAGGAATGGAAAAAATTGCGGAAAATCGAACAATTATACAATATTTGCCCTATGTAACACGTTGGGATTATTTGGCTACTATGTTCACCGAAGCAATAACAGTAAATGGTCCAGAACTGTTAGGAAATATTCAAGTACCTAAAAGAGCTGGCTATATCAGAGTAATTATGTTGGAATTGAGTCGTATAGCTTCTCATTTGTTATGGCTTGGCCCTTTTATGGCAGATATTGGGGCACAGACCCCTTTCTTCTATATTTTTAGAGAGAGAGAGTTAGTATATGATTTATTCGAAGCTGCCACTGGTATGAGAATGATGCATAATTATTTTCGTATCGGGGGGGTAGCGGCTGATCTACCTCATGGCTGGATAGATAAATGTTTGGATTTTTGCGATTATTTTTTAACAGGAGTTGCTGAATATCAAAAACTTATTACGCGAAATCCTATTTTTTTAGAACGAGTTGAAGGAGTAGGTATTCTTGGTACAGAAGAAGCAATAAATTGGGGGTTATCGGGACCAATGCTACGAGCTTCTGGAGTACAATGGGATCTTCGTAAAGTCGATCATTATGAGTGTTACGACGAATTTGATTGGGAAGTCCAGTGGCAACAAGAAGGAGATTCGTTAGCTCGTTATTTAGTCCGAATTGGTGAAATGATGGAATCTATAAAAATTATTCAACAGGCTCTGGAAGGAATTCCGGGGGGGCCCTATGAAAATTTAGAAATCCGACGTTTTGATAAAGAAAGGGGTCCAGAATGGAACGATTTCGAATATCGATTCATTAGTAAAAAAACTTCTCCTACTTTTGAATTACCGAAACAAGAACTTTATGTGAGAGTCGAAGCCCCAAAAGGAGAATTGGGAATTTTTCTGATAGGGGATCAGAGCGGGTTTCCTTGGAGATGGAAAATTCGCCCGCCGGGTTTTATCAATTTGCAAATTCTTCCTGAATTAGTTAAAAGAATGAAATTGGCCGATATTATGACAATACTAGGTAGTATAGATATCATTATGGGAGAAGTTGATCGTTGAAATGAAAATTGATACAACAGAAGTACAAGCTATCAATTCTTTTTCTAGATTAGAATCCTTAAACGAGGTCTATGGAATTATATGGGTGTTTGTCCCTATTTTGACTCTTGTATTGGGAATCACGATAGGCATACTAGTAATTGTATGGTTAGAAAGAGAAATAGCTGCAGGGATACAACAACGTATTGGACCTGAATATGCCGGTCCTTTAGGAGTTCTTCAAGCTCTAGCAGATGGAACAAAACTACTTTTCAAAGAAAATCTTTTTCCATCTAGGGGGGATACTCGTTTATTCAGTATCGGACCATCCATAGCAGTCATATCAACTCTATTAAGCTATTCAGTAATTCCTTTTGGTTATCACTTTGTATTAACTGATCTAAATATTGGTGTTTTTTTATGGATTGCCATTTCAAGTATTGCTCCCGTTGGACTTCTTATGTCAGGATATGGATCAAATAATAAATATTCCTTTTTAGGTGGTCTACGAGCTGCTGCTCAATCAATTAGTTATGAAATACCCTTAACTCTTTGTGTATTATCCATATCTCTACGTGTGATTCGTTGAAACATAAACTTTTCCCTATTCCTTTCTTTTTAGGAAGAAGGCGAAATGAATTGAATAGATATCTTCATTTTTTATTCATCATTTGGGTTGATGAACTAAATTGGATAGTTATATGAGTGAAAGAAAACAACTTCTAAATTTGCAGTAAAAAATGGAGACTCGTTTCCTATGTACAAGAGTAAAACAGAAATAAACATAAGAAAAAAAGACCGTTTGCCCCAAGATTGGTTGATTAGTCATCCTGGCTTGAAGCGGGCTCAAAAGATCAACCGTATTGAGTTGTCACTATCATTTATATGTATTACCATAATGCTAACAGGTGATTGAGCAAAAATGAGTGGATGGTTAGCAACACCAAGATACACAAAGGATTAGTAATAGAGATTTTAAAAATTATCGAAAAGGATATTTTGGCATAATCTAAAAGTATATTAATTGGGGCTTTAAGTTGGTAGAAATGATCAGGAAGTACTCCCCATGATTCCGATCCAGAGTATGCTCCTACCCACCGATTAAAGAAATAACTATCAGGAACGAAATAATCCTTTCCTTTTTGAATCCCCTTTTCTTTTTTTTTTTTTTCAGAAAGAAGAATTCAGAAAGAAGAATAGGAACGAAAAAAAAAAGACTCTAATTACAATAGAAAAAAAGTAATCTTTTTTTCTTCTTTTTTCCTATACCGATATTCACAGAGATGGAATTCATGTCATAATTCGAAATATCTACTTCGTAATCGAAAACGATAGGTTGAAATATCTATTGGGATTTTTACAAGGAATATTTTACTTTTTACTAAGAGTATTTTATTGAAGGATTTAAGTTATTACTCAAGAAAGAAAAATTGAAATTATTAAAGTAAAGGATGAGATCAATTCAGAAGTACTTTTTTTTTAGTATTATAACAGATAGAATTTCATTGCTCGAATTTGGGAACGTCGATAGATTTGGTTTTGATCCTATCTATTCTACAAATATATCAAACTATTCTACAAATATATCAAAATAAATAATACGATCTTTAAATTTATTTATTTATAGCCTTCGAGGAGCCGTATGAGATGAGAATCTCATGTACGGTTCTGTAATAGCGATGAGAACAGTGATGTTATCACCGACTATAATTATCTAACAGTTCAAGTACAGTTGATATAGTTGAGGCACAATCAAAATCTGGTTTTTGGGGATGGAATTTGTGGCGTCAACCTATAGGATTTATCATTTTTTTTATCTCTTCTCTAGCAGAATGCGAAAGATTACCTTTTGATTTACCAGAAGCAGAAGAAGAATTAGTAGCAGGTTATCAAACCGAATATTCGGGTATCAAATTTGGTTTATTTTATATTGCTTCCTATGTAAACTTATTAGTTTCTTCATTATTTGTAACAGTTCTTTACTTGGGTGGTTGGAATATTTTTATTCCGTATATATTCGTTCCTGAGCTTTTTGAAATAAATAAAATAGGTGGAGTTTTTGGAACAACAATTGGTATCTTTATTACATTGGTTAAAACTTATTTGTTCTTGTTCATTCCTATTTCAACAAGATGGACTTTACCTAGACTAAGAACGGACCAACTTTTAAATCTTGGATGGAAATTTCTTTTACCTATTTCTCTCGGTAATTTATTATTAACAACCTCTTTCCAACTCCTTTCACTATAAAAGATTAATAAAAGAATATTTTTTCTATATTCATGATTTGTCTTCAAACAAGAGAAAAAAACAAACATAAAATTATTCATAAATATTCACGATATGTTTCCCATGGTAACTGGGTTCATGAATTATGGGCAACAAACCATACGGGCTGCAAGGTACATTGGTCAAAGTTTCATAGTTACCTTATCCCATGCAAACCGTTTACCTGTAACTATTCAATATCCTTATGAAAAATTAATCACATCAGAGCGTTTCCGCGGTCGAATCCATTTTGAATTTGATAAATGCATTGCCTGTGAAGTATGTGTTCGCGTATGTCCTATAGATCTACCTGTTGTTGATTGGCAATTGGAAACTGACATTCGAAAGAAACGGTTGCTTAATTACAGTATTGATTTTGGAATCTGTATATTTTGTGGCAACTGTGTTGAGTATTGTCCAACAAATTGTTTATCAATGACTGAAGAATATGAACTTTCTACTTATGATCGTCACGAATTGAATTATAATCAAATTGCTTTAGGTCGTTTACCAATGCCAGTAGTTAACGATTATACAATTCGAACAATTTTGAATTCAACTCCAAAAAAATAGGTAAACCGCCTTGATTAATTAAAAAGTACAATTTTTAAACTAAAATTTAGTTTTGGTCGAAGGGGATGAAATGGGATTTCTTTCATTTTTCTTGGTCACTAACTACAAAAAGTACAATGATTTGATTGATTGATGAGAATAGCATCGCGGCTAAATTTGGATTGAAAATCTATGAAATTAATATATCTGTAATTCTATCCATAATTTTTTCGAAAATGAAATTTAGATTTATAATGCCTTTTTTCGAGAAAGAATGAGATTAGTACAATAGTTGTACCTATAGTAATTTACCCCAGTTAGGGTTTAATTCAATTAAGAACCTATTCTAAAAAAGTTTTTCCTGCTCAAGTCAATAAGGTCATGAAAAAACAATTCCAATTTTTTATCTCTTATTTTACGTGCAATGGATTTGCCTGGACTAATACATGATTTTCTTTTAGTCTTTCTGGGATTAGGTCTTATATTAGGAGGTCTGGGAGTGGTATTACTTACCAACCCAATTTATTCTGCCTTTTCGTTGGGATTCGTTCTTGTTTGTATATCTTTATTCTATATTTTATCAAACTCTCATTTTGTAGCTGCTGCACAGCTCCTTATTTATGTGGGAGCTATAAATGTTTTAATTCTATTTGCCGTGATGTTCATGAATGGTTCAGAATATTACAAAGATTTTAATCTTTGGACTGTTGGAAACGGGGTTACTTCCGTAGTTTGTACAAGCATTTTTGTTTCACTAATTACTATTATTCCAGATACGTCATGGTACGGGATTATTTGGACTACAAGAACAAATCAGATTATAGAACAAGATTTGATAAGTAATGGTCAACAAATTGGAATTCATTTATCAACAGATTTTTTTCTTCCATTTGAATTCATTTCAATAATTCTTTTAGTTGCTTTGATAGGTGCGATTGCTGTGGCTCGTCAGTAATAAATCTTTAGAATTAATAATCGCAATTCAAATTACACTTTATGTTATTACATCTATTTTTCTTCAATTCTATTTAAAGCTTATTTATGTATAAACTTGATTTATTATCCATATATTTCTTTGTTCTGTACTTGTGATATTCTTATTCTAGTCAATCCAATCTGTTGATGTTGAATTGTTGTTCATATTGAAAAAAAAAATCGAAAATTATAAGGAGTTGGTCAATGATGCTCGAACATGTACTTGTTTTGAGTGCCTATTTATTTTCTATCGGTATCTATGGGTTGATCACGAGTCGAAATATGGTTAGAGCCCTTATGTGTCTTGAACTTATACTGAATGCAGTTAATATAAATTTTGTAACATTTTCTGATTTTTTTGATAGTCGTCAATTAAAAGGAAATATTTTTTCAATTTTTGTTATAGCTATCGCAGCCGCTGAAGCAGCTATTGGACTGGCTATTGTTTCGTCAATTTATCGTAACAGAAAATCAACTCGTATCAATCAATCGAATTTGTTGAATAAGTAGTATTAATCATATAAAATAGAATTTTCATATCCATTAATTCGAGTTGGCATGTATGATACGTAACTTACGGATCATGTTTGTGAAAACGTAAGAAATGAAAGTATCTTGGCTCTACTCTATCTCATGAGTCGATCCAGAATTAAATAAGAAAATTCTGCTAAATCATTGATTCGTCTGGTGTCTAAATATATAATGATTCATTTAGAAATTTACTAGATTGAAATTTTATGACGTTAAAAAATTAGAAATCCAATGTCACATTCAGTAAAGATTTATGATACATGTATAGGGTGTACTCAATGTGTCCGAGCCTGCCCCACAGATGTATTAGAAATGATACCTTGGGATGGATGTAAATCTAAGCAAATTGCTTCTGCTCCAAGAACAGAGGACTGCGTGGGTTGTAAGAGATGTGAATCCGCCTGTCCGACAGATTTCTTGAGTGTTCGAGTTTATTTATGGCATGAAACAACTCGAAGCATGGGTCTAGCTTATTGATACTTTCCAGAAAAACCCACTTGAATCTATTTGATTTTTTGTTTACCGACAAAAACCCGTACTCGAAAAAATAATAATATATATATATATTATGTTTTCGCGCACGGGTTTTTTTAGTCCAAGTGTATCTTGTCTTTACCACGAATTCTTTTCCTTGGTTAACAACATTTGTAGTTTTTCCGATATCCGCGGGTTTTTTAATTTTCCTTTTGCCTCATAAAGGAAATAAGGTAATTCGGTGGTATACTTCATGTATATGTTCCTTAGAGCTCCTTTTAACGACTTATGCGTTCTCTTATTATTTCCAATTGGACGATCCATTAATCCAATTAACAGAAGATTATAAATGGATCAAATTTTTTGATTTTTACTGGAGATTGGGAATAGATGGATTTTCTTTAGGACCTATTTTACTGACAGGATTTATCACCACTTTAGCTACTTTAGCGGCTCGGCCAATTACTCGGGATTCCCGATTATTCCATTTTCTGATGTTAGCAATGTATAGTGGTCAAATAGGATTATTTTCTTCTCAAGACCTTTTACTTTTTTTTATCATGTGGGAGTTAGAATTAATTCCCGTTTATCTACTTCTATTGATGTGGGGGGGAAAGAAACGTCTGTATTCAGCTACAAAGTTTATTTTGTATACTGCAGGGGGTTCCATTTTTTTATTAATGGGAGCTTTAGGTATCGCTTTATATGGCTCCAATGAACCAAGATTCCATTTTGAAACATCAGTCAATCAATCATATCCTGTGGCACTAGAAATATTTTTCTATATTGGATTTCTTATTGCTTTTGCTGTCAAATTGCCGATTATACCCTTACATACATGGTTACCAGACACCCATGGGGAAGCGCATTACAGTACTTGTATGCTTCTAGCCGGAATCTTATTAAAAATGGGGGCGTATGGGTTGGTTCGAATCAATATGGAATTATTACCTCACGCTCATTCTATCTTTTCTCCCTGGTTGATAATAGTAGGCGTAATACAAATAATCTATGCAGCTTCAACATCTCCCGGTCAACGAAATTTAAAAAAAAGAATAGCCTATTCTTCTGTATCTCATATGGGTTTCATAATTATAGGGATTTGCTCTATAAGTGATATGGGACTCAACGGAGCTATTTTACAAATCATATCACATGGATTTATCGGCGCTGCACTTTTTTTCTTGGCAGGAACGGGTTATGATAGAATACGTCGTGTTTATCTTGACGAAATGGGCGGAATGGCTACCCCAATGCCAAAAATATTCACGACATTCAGTATCTTATCACTAGCTTCCCTTGCATTACCGGGCATGAGCGGTTTTTTTGCGGAATTGATAGTCTTTTTTGGAATAATTGCCGGCCAAAAATATCTTTTAATGTCAAAAATATTAATTACTTTTGTAATGGCAGTTGGAATGATATTAACTCCTATTTATTTATTATCTATGTTACGCCAGATGTTCTATGGATACAGGCTGTTTAATGCCCCAAACTCTTATTTTTTTGATTCTGGACCGCGAGAGTTATTTATTTCGATCGCTATCCTTCTGCCTGTAATAGGTATTGGCATTTATCCAGATTTCGTTTTCTCATTATCAATTGACAGAGTCGAAGCTATTCTATCTAATTATTTTTATAGATAGTTTTTCTAAATAAAACAAAAAAAGCAAAAACGAAATCCTATGATTTTTAAAAATGAAAAATCGTTATGTTATACAACGAAAAAAACTTCTTTTTTCGTCTCTTAAATTTAAGTTAAAAAAAAAAATGAATTGTAACCAAAATTTTTTGGCATTTGTGAGAACTTTTTGAATCAAGTAATATGGCGATTCAAAAGGTTCTCAACGGCTTACCTGAAGTTTTTTTGTATATATGCTTTGCTGTCCTATAAAGTTGCATTCGTCAGACCCTTTCTTTAATCTTTAATGCAATTAAATGTTAATTGCTAAATTAGATGTTAATTGTTAATGTAAATGAACCATAACTATGCAATCCTATTCCTAATAGATTAATGCCAAAATAACATATCCAAATTATAAGAAAACCGATAGAAGCAACAATTGCGGAATTTAAACCCTCCCAATTTTTATTTGTTCGAGTATGAAAATAAATCGCGAATATGGTCCACGTAATAAATGCCCAAGTTTCCTTTGGGTCCCAATTCCAATACGATCCCCACGCTTCATTAGCCCAGACTGCTCCCGAAAGAATACCCATGGTTAAAAAGATAAATCCTATACTTATAATACGATAACCCCAGTCATCTAATTGTTGAATCAATTGAAACTTGTAATAATTCCTAGAAGTATAAGAAAGAAAAGAAATATGTCTTAAAACATTCTTTCTTTCTGTCATATATTGTATCTCACTAAAGGAAAATGAATGATTTAATAAATTTTTGTTTTTATAAACAATTCTTATGATTTTTCGAAATGTGATTACTAGAAATGCTACTGATAATAATGATCCACACAAAAGAGCTGCATAGCCCAATATCATCATACTTACGTGCATCATTAACCACTGGGATTGAAGAGCAGGCACTAAGATTTCGGAGTGATGCATGTCAGTTAAAAGACCTGAAGTAGTAAACCCTTGGGTAAAAAAAGTACTTGGCGCGGTTATTGCGCTTAAATAATTTTTTTGTTTTTTAAAATACGGAACCATATGAATAATGGAAAAAGTCCATGAAAGAAAGATTAATGATTCATATAAATCACTTAATGGTAAATGTCCCCCAAAAATCCAACGAGTCACTAATAATCCTGTTATACAGAAAAAAGTAATTATCATGCCCTTTTCTGACGAATCATATAGTTCTACGAATTCATCAACTAATAAGGTTATCAAATGAATTGTAATTACAATTGACACGACTGAAAAAGATATATGAATTAATATATGTTCTAAAGTCGAAAATATCATAAAATTTATTAAATATAAATAAAAAAAAGGGGGGTTCTAATTATATGGGATTGAAATCAGGAATTGAATTCATTATAGGATTTATTGTATCTTTTTGAAAATTACAGGAAGTTATGCCGCTACTCGGACTCGAACCGAGATGCTCTAGCACTGCTTCCTAAGAGCAGCGTGTCTACCGATTTCACCATAGCGGCTTGCTCGAAATCATAATAATCGATTGTTATTTAATCGTCGAGTTTGAAGGAGTCAATTCAATATAATATTTTTTAGGAAACATTAAAATTAATGAAGAAAATTTTATTTAATAATGAAAAAAAATCAACTTTTTTTTTGATTACGGGTTTAATATTACAGTCAAGAGATTTATGAAAATATTTTATTGGTTAGGTTTTTTTTGTGGAGAGAATTTGTGTTAGGATTTAACAACCCAATTAGGTATTGATCTGGGCATAACAAACAAAAAAATTTTTGAGTTCTACTCCGTACTAAAAAAAATCCTGTCTAATTTAATATATACCTGGATCCATTTTCAAGTCCAAGCATATTATTAAAGTAGATCATTCAAAGATCTGCTTTATATATATTCAAATAGTATAAATATAAAAAGGATAAAACTTATGAATATTTTTTATTGTGATTGTGACAAACGAGTCGATGGGGAAAATAATAATCCCCATCCCGAACATGATAAAAGATCCTAACAATAAAAAGAAAGGTGAAACTATGTACCTTTTTTTTTCTTTTTTGTTTGCAAAAAAAGTCTCATTTTTAGAATTCAATAGACAAAAGAATTCTTTATGCTACACACGATAAAAGAAAAAGTAGTTCAATTTAATATTGATTAGTTCAAAACAAAAAAAAAAAAAAGAATGGAAATCATTATATATTTTATTTTTATATATTTTAGATTAGAAATTCTAACATAAATTAGCAATAATAAAAAAAAAAATTCGACCTTTTCTCATGTCAAGTCAAATCAGATTATTCCAACCTTTCATTTTTTATTTATCGCACAAAAAAACTTTTTGAATTACCTGTAGAAAGGGATTTCGCTAATGAAAAAGCTTTCAATACTACCCAATATCCCTTCTTTTCCCAAATATTTTTTTGAATACGCTTTTTGGATATAGAAGTACGCTTTTTTGGAACTGCCATTCAAAAATAAAGAAGTTTTTTATTGTTATAGTTGGATGTGAAAGACATTTATTGTTAAAAAAAACCGTTCTTTACTATTTATTATTATATATTTCCTTATTCCATATATTTAGTTTGTAAATTTTCCTCTTTTCGTAACATAAAATTCGTAACATAAAAGAAGCCTATCCCTTTCTTTTTTTTTGTCTTTTTTCATTATATTCCATATATACGTGGAATAAAATACATCAATAAAGTTTAAGAATCTCAAATTTATTTATCCTAAAATTTTTATTTATCCTAATAAAAAAAAATTGAACTTCGTTTTCTAGTAATTGGTCAAACTCGAAGAAAAAGTATATCTAATTGAAATTCAATTTTCAAATTCGAACGAGACTATTAATTAATTTGTTAAATAAAAAGTTTTTAGTAATTCTTTCTTTTTATCCTAGTAAAGGAAAAGTGTCAAATATCATAGTGTTTTCTGCAAATATAATGAAAGACAATAAATCCATTCCAAAATGCAGTAGTTAATGATTCTGAATAAAGGAACTAAAATAAAAATTATTTAGTTTATTGGATTCACTAAAGATCTGGTAAAACCATCTTTTTTTTTTATTATTCCCTATCAAAATAAAAAAATATTACTTTATAATCCTTTACTTTTCTTTATGTATATAAAACCTTGTAATTATGTAATTAATAATAAGTATAAGTAATTAATTTAATAATAATAAAATTAATAATAATAAAATTTTTTGTAGAATAAGTCTTTTTTTTTTTTTCACTAGTATTTTTATTTGACCAATTCTAACTTTTTGATTTAAATATGTGAAGTATTTTGGAAAAGAAAAATTTAGAATAAGAATAATTAAGAATAGAAAATTCGATTTTAGTTTTACATATTTTTATTTTATTATTATTGATATTGACTGACTTATTTAAAATTAAAAAGATATAAGAGCCGATGAATCAGAAACAAGAAACAATTAATTATTAATTTAAAAAGTTTTTTATGGAACAAATATATCAATATTCATGGATCATATCTTTCGTTACATTCCCAGTACCTATGTTAATAGGAGTGGGACTCCTACTTTTTTCGGTAGCAACAAAAAAACTTCGTCGTATGTGGACTTTTCCCAGCATTTTTTTGTTAAGTATAGTCATGATTTTTTCAATCGATCTGTCTATTCATCAAATAAATAGCAGTTTTATTTATCAATATATATGGTCATGGACTATCAATAACGATTTTTCTTTAGAGTTCGGACACTTGATTGACCCACTTACTTCTATTTTGGTAGTATTAATTACTACAGTTGGAATTTTGGTTCTTTTTTATAGTGACAATTATATGTCTCATGATCAAGGCTATTTGAGATTTTTTGCTTATATGAGTTTTTTCAATACTTCAATGTTGGGATTAGTTACTAGCTCTAATTTGATACAAATTTATATTTTTTGGGAATTGATTGGAATGTGTTCTTATCTATTAATAGGTTTTTGGTTCACACGACCTATTGCATCGAATGCTTGTCAAAAAGCGTTTGTAACTAATC